ATGAGAGATTGGGATTAATATTTAGGGATAGATATTACCTCTCTTTTTCTCCTCTTTCAAATAAATTGAAATGATTGAAGTTTTTCTATTTGGAATCGTCTTAGGTCTAATTCCTATTACTTTGGCTGGATTATTCGTAACTGCATATTTACAATACAGACGCGGTGATCAGTTGGACCTTTGATTGAGTAACATCTTTTTTTTTTTATTGACCTCCTCCTTAATCTGCAGGGGGTCAAATTCAGGTTGCAGTTCAAGTTAGTGAAGTTGTTTTATTGTGATTCGACATTACAAGAACAGAATCACGCTCTGTAGGATTTGAACCTACGACATCGGGTTTTGGAGACCCACGTTCTACCGAACTGAACTAAGAGCGCTTTCTTATGACAGCAGATACGACTGTCAAGAAAAGGATTCTTTTTGTACCCCCAATACATTTTGCATGCATTGCATATAGTATCATAAAATAAAAGATTATGTCCAATTTTCATCGATCTCAATTGACCCCTCGTTACTGGCCATAGGAAAAATAATAGGTAGGGATGACAGGATTTGAACCCGTGACATTTTGTACCCAAAACAAACGCGCTACCAAACTGCGCTACATCCCTTTTAATTGTTGTACAGTGTCATTGTAGAGAATCCCTGTCTTGTTTTCCACATCGTTATTTCCTCTATCTATATACAATTTCTCTTGCCATTTCTTCTTTTTGGTCTCATATAATAAAAGAATTATATACATATGAAACCTAACGTATAAAAGAATTCATATTTATCGGTAATGCTCAGGAAGAGGGGGTCATCTTTTTCTGTTTTAGGTACAAGTGGATCTCATCTACCGGATCATTGTACATATCCATTTTAGTTAGGGATTCCGCATACAAATACAAGTGATCTTTAACTACATATGCATCTGATCATATATGTATTCCAATAAAGAAGGAGGATTTTCAATGCGAGATATAAAAACATATCTCTCCGTGGCACCTGTGCTAACTACTCTATGGTTTGGGTCTTTAGCAGGTCTATTGATAGAGATCAATCGTTTATTCCCAGATGCGTTGGTATTCCCCTTTTTTTCATTCTAGTTATCGATATGGGAATGGATGAATGAAGAAGATTAGAGAAATTCTCTGTGACCAACCCCCCCCCTTTTTTTTTCAGTTCTTTAGGATAGGAAGGAAAGAGAAAGAATAAAAGTGGATTGAACCTCAGTCAAACTCGGGTTCAGGATAGAATTAATAGAGGTAGAACAGAAATAGAAATGGGGGTCTAGGGCAGGCTGTTCGAGATCATATAAGATAGTAAATGAAATGCTGGGATTAGGAATAATGAATAGTTAGAAATAATTGTATTACTTATGATTTTATTACTTTATTGATTGCAACGAAATCTTTCATAATTGGATTTCGAGTTAGCAACCTATTTTCTATTTATTTTTCGTTCCTTTCTTCTTCTTCGGTTCGGATCGAAAATAGAAGAATTGAGTGAATCCAAAGGAGGTTCATGGCCAAGGGTAAAGATGTCAGAGGAATAGTTATTTTGCAATGTACCAGTTGTGTCCGAAATGATTTCAATAAAGAATCGCGAGGCACTTCCAGATATATTACTCAAAAGAATCGACACAATACACCTAGTCGATTGGAATTGAGAAAATTCTGTCCTTATTGTTACAAGCATACGATTCATGGGGAGATAAAGAAATAGATCGAACGGAACACGTGTACCATCCTTCCAAGGAACAGGAAGAAATTATATATATATATAAACAAATCAAGTCCTATTTCGGTCGGATCCGAAATGAATGAAGAAATGGGATTTTAGAGATAAGGAATAAACCATGGATAAATCCAAGCGACTCTTTCGTAAATCCAAGCGATCTTTTCGTAGGCGTTTGCCCCCAATTGGATCGGGGGATCGAATTGATTATAGAAACATGAGTTTAATTAGTCAATTTATTAGTGAACAGGGAAAAATATTATCTAGACGAGTGAATAGATTGACCTTGAAACAACAACGATTAATTACTATTGCTATAAAACAAGCTCGTATTTTATCTTCGTTACCTTTTCTTAATAATGAGAAACAATTTGAGAAAACCGAGTCGATCCCTAGAACTACTGGTCCTAGAACCAGAAATAAATAGGCCTACTCCTCAATTGAATCAAAACAACTCTAATTGGAATTCAAAATCAGATTGATTGATGTTTTGTTCGAAAAAGCCGAGAGATTTGATTGTTGCGTCGTAATAGAATAAAAAAAAGAATGGGAGAAGAAGAAATCTGTTTTTTTTTTGAAACGTGTTCGTTCATTCCTACTACTTATCTTATCATATTAATTTCTACTCTACCTTCCCGGAGGTCATTCTCCGGGGAACTCCGTTTAAATCATTCCGGTGAATTCCTTCCAATCTCCTTATTTGATTATCTCATTGGAAATCATGTAAAGACAATTCCTATTTGATATAGCTATTTGTGCAGGTATTTTACGATTAAGAAGCAACTGCCTCTTGTACAGATCATGTATTAATCGACTATAACTATAGGATACCCTATTCTCACGAGTTACTGCATTTATCCGAGTGATCCACAAACGACGAAAATCTCTCTTTCGCCTGCCTCTATCCCGATGAGTGGACACCAAAGCTCTCATTTTCTGTTGAGTAGTAGTTCGAGTAAGTCTTGAATGGGCCCCTCGAAAGGTTGATGCAAATAAACGAATTTTTGTTCGACGTCTCCGAGCTATATATCCTCGTCTAACTCTGGTCATTGAATCAAATTAAACTTTGATGAATAACTAATCGATTTCTTTTCTTTCAGTCATTCTTTTCCCCTCTCCTGGTTTATTAATAACAAAACGGATTCTTCCGATGTATAAAATAAAAATTCCAATGGCTTTTGCTACTATGACCTTCCCAACCACGATTTTTTATTTCTTCCAGGCATTTATTTCACCTCAAAATAAGAAATTTTACCGATATTTGGTATAAAATAGGTATAAAATAAATAGGTAGTAAATGTAAATGGATAAATAAATAAATAGTGGCTTCCATCGTTTCTATGGTTACTTCTTAAACGGTGAGGCCCTCTCTATACACCGGAGCCCCTTCCCTCATTTAATCAATGTTATTGGTAACTTGTACAGTTCACACTCTTTGGCTCTACCCATGAATTATCCAGTAATAGGTCTTTTCACAATGAGATCTATTCATACAGTGACGGCATTTAATTATGAAGGTTGGCTAGGTAGCTGACCCTGTTAGTCCGTTCTTGCAAGAGTAGGAGCATAATCTTTCTGCTTCTTAAATATCATTTCCCCCGCTTAATGGATAACCATTTGCTACCAATGGAGAATTGCTTTTCATCTCAAATCGAGGTGATTGGATTTGCACCAATGGAAACCATAAATTCCATACACAATAGAGGTATATGATAGATCTTTATTTTTAGATAGTGAATTTCCATTCTATCCCATTCATTGGTACTGGTCATTGAGACTGGAAAAATCGTCTCATTTGTTCTAACTCATGATCTGAACGAGTCGCACATACACCCTAGTACATGTTCCTCGACGCTGAGGACATCCTCGAAGAGCTGGGGATTTCGTGACATTTCTGATTGGCTGTCTTGTGTTTCTAATAAGTTGTTTAATAGTTGGCATGCTGAATCGTATACAGAATGGGCTGGTTTAGATCGATCCTAACCGGATGATTATGAATTACTTCCATTTACTATTTTATTTTACCCGGGTAAGAAGATAAAAGATCAAATCACGGTTCATTCGAATTATGATTCGAAATGGAATCACGGATTTATGCGAAATCCCCGGTATTTTCGACCGCTACAAGATCAACAATGCCATGAGCTTGGGCTTCTGCTGCTGACATAAAAACATCTCTTTCCATGTCTTCGGATACAACCCATAAAGGATTGCCCGTTCTTTGTACATAAACCCTTGTGAGGGTTTCGCGGAGTTTCAGTAGTTCTTCCGCTTCCAGGATAAATTCTCCTGTGGGTGCCTCATAAAAAGAACTAGCAGGTTGGTGGATCATAACCCTGATGATATAACATAATAAACAATTCCTCTATCTCGCATGATCGGGCGGATAAAGAATAACAAACAAGAAGAAAAAGATAGAATTGCACAACCGTACAGGCATCTTTTGTGCATTGCATACGGCTCTGCAATGGAATTTCTTTTTCCCTTCCATCGAAGAAAGAGACAAATAGAATCCATCAGACCCAGATCGTTGAATGATCCATTTACCATCCTTCCTTTCGTAGGAGTCAAAAAATACTATGATGGTTCCGTTGCTTTATATATTTATCTCGTCTGAGATTCAGCAATCCCAAAGTTTCTTTTTGATCCGATCAAATAAGGAAAAAAGAATCTTTTTTTTTTTCATACTCTTTCATAACATAAATATCGGAAAGAGACTTCTGGTGTGGAAGCAAAAAGGTTTGTGACGCTGAAATGGAACCCCGATACATAAGATCAAATCGGAAATAACCTTTGTTTCATACTACTATCTCGATACATAATCTCATGTTATGAAAAAACGAGAATGGTTTGCTCATATCGAACTCGAAGTGCCATGCTATTATTACTTATTATTTATATTCCATATGGCGAAGGCATAGTCTTCTTTTTCTCTCAAATAAAAAACTCATTGGCGCCAAGCGTGAGGGAATGCTAGACGTTTGGTAATTTCTCCTCCGACCAGGATGAAAGATCCCATTGAAGCGGCTAATCCCATGCATATTGTATGCACATCTGGTGGCACAAATTGCATAGTATCATAAATAGATATTCCTGGTATTACCCATCCGCCGGGAGAGTTTATAAACAAATAAAGATCCCTGGTATCATCCTCTATGCTGAGATATACCATGAGACCAACAAGTTGATTCGAGATCTCGCTATCAACCTCTTGGCCTAAAAAAAGTAATCTTTCTCGATAAAGTCGGTTGATTAGGACAAAATTGTATCCTTTAGGAACCGTACACGCACCTTTGGATGCATACGGTTCAAAAAATAAAAATTGCGAAACAAAAAAAGAATCAATGTGTCGATTCCAGCCCTTTTCTCTTTTCGTAGCAGGGTTTTTCCTAACGAAGGGGCTTTTTCTTCCATTTTTCAAGAAACATGAGTTTTGACTTGACTTGCTTCCCTAGAATTCACTGAACTTATCGAACTAACCTCTCATTGATGTATTGTTTCATCGAGATCCAAATCACGATGTAATTTTCTTGTTCCTGAATGGGCCTCTTCAATTCTTTTAGGTTTATGCTCTACTCCGGGTAAAGATCTGCCCGAATTCTATTTGCACATATAGGACAAATAATCTCAGTACCACTTCTTTTTGCTACAACTTCTTTTTTTTTTTTTTTCAATTCGTTTCATGTCTTCCGCCCAATATATGATGTATTCATCATATTACTCCATTGATTGGCAGTATGAGATCACTCATATGGTATAAAGGAATCATTTATGATACGAGTGGTAATCATACATAGATTACCAATTTGGTATTTTCTGAACGGAGCCTGTATACTTCATTTTATTGGTCCAAGCCAACCATAAATTCTTCTAATTGATAATATGGATCCCCCAATAAATTGATCTAATTGCACTTCACGCTCCGAATTATTGATGGTTCAATCAATCTTTCTTGGGCGAAAGAGAGGATATCTCCATCGGGGGAGAGAACGGGGAAATCCCATATGACCCAATATGTCTGACAAGTCGCACTATACGTCAACCCAAACTGCATCTTCCTCTCCAGGACTCCGAAAAGGTACTTTTGGAACACCAATGGGCATTAAATTAAAGAAAAAGAGGTTAAGTACTATACTTCACTTTGATGTGGAAACGTAACAACGGGTTTATTGTCTTCATAATATTGCCGTTTATCGTATTTTATCCATAGATTCGAAGGTTCATGGAGGAAGACAGAATGAAGAAAGAAAAATTCTTACGAATGGATCGTTTGAATGATGAACAAGTATCTATGCATTCGCTCACAAAAAATGGGACCAGCCCCCATTGCGTATTGGTACTTATTGGGTATAGAATAGATCTGCTTCTCTTTGTTCCTACGAACAGAATTGTTCAATTATTACCAACGGAACGGAATAAATATTAACCCTCCCTTCGGGATAATCCACTGAAAAGGTGAGGTCCATAGCATAGTCTTTTCCAATGCGATAAAGTTACATAGTGTCTATTTTTTCTTTGATAAAGGGGTATTTCCATGGGTTTACCTTGGTATCGTGTTCATACCGTCGTATTGAATGATCCCGGTCGGTTGCTTTCTGTCCATATAATGCATACAGCTCTAGTTTCTGGTTGGGCCGGTTCGATGGCTTTATACGAATTAGCAGTTTTTGATCCCTCTGACCCCGTTCTTGATCCAATGTGGAGACAAGGTATGTTCGTTATCCCTTTCATGACTCGTTTAGGAATAAACAATTCATGGGGTGGTTGGAGTATCACAGGAGGAACTATAACGAATCCGGGTATTTGGAGTTACGAAGGTGTGGCCGGGGCACATATTGTGTTTTCTGGCTTGTGCTTCTTAGCAGCTATCTGGCATTGGGTGTATTGGGACCTAGAAATATTCTGTGATGAACGTACGGGAAAACCCTCTTTGGATTTGCCCAAGATCTTTGGAATTCATTTATTTCTCTCAGGGGTGGCTTGCTTTGGGTTTGGCGCATTTCATGTAACAGGCTTGTATGGTCCTGGAATATGGGTGTCCGATCCTTATGGCCTAACCGGAAAAGTACAATCTGTAAATCCAGCGTGGGGCGCGGAAGGTTTTGATCCTTTTGTTCCGGGAGGAATAGCCTCTCATCATATTGCAGCGGGGACATTGGGCATATTAGCGGGTCTATTCCATCTTAGTGTCCGCCCGCCCCAACGTCTATACAAAGGATTACGTATGGGCAATATTGAAACGGTCCTTTCCAGTAGTATCGCTGCTGTCTTTTTTGCAGCTTTCGTTGTTGCTGGAACTATGTGGTATGGTTCAGCAACTACCCCGATCGAATTATTTGGTCCCACTCGTTATCAGTGGGATCAGGGATACTTCCAGCAAGAAATATATCGAAGGGTTGGTGCCGGGCTAGCCGAAAATCTGAGTTTGTCGGAAGCTTGGTCTAAAATTCCCGAAAAATTAGCTTTTTATGATTACATCGGTAATAATCCGGCGAAAGGGGGATTATTCAGAGCAGGCTCAATGGATAACGGGGATGGAATAGCTGTTGGATGGTTAGGACACCCCATCTTTAGAGATAAAGAAGGGCATGAGCTTTTTGTACGTCGTATGCCTACCTTTTTTGAAACATTTCCAGTAGTTTTGGTAGACGGAGACGGAATTGTGAGAGCCGATGTTCCTTTTAGAAGGGCAGAATCAAAGTATAGTGTCGAACAGGTAGGTGTAACTGTTGAGTTCTATGGTGGCGAACTCAATGGAGTCAGTTATAGTGATCCCGCTAC